ATGAAGTATTAACATTCTTTTTGACTTACGCATATGGACAGAAAGATAAAAAAGATGAAATAGAATCGAATTCTTTTAGATAAAGTATCTAAAAGAATTCTACCCATCTATAAAAAAAAATAGATGGGATCTATCTCGGCGAGATGGATAAAAGTATGTGTTATCATCCAAACTAAAAATAAATAGGGATGGCGATTCATATCAATTAATTTATTTAAGAGAGACTCATCCAAATTAATCATGCGCCGAGAACCAGATTTGAACTGGCGACACGAGGATTTTCAGTCCTCTGCTCTACCGGCTGAGCTATCCCGACTAAGTCGCAATGTAGCATCCTAATTTTATTAGGGGACGGGGGTCTATGTCAATTAAAAGGGCGAAAGAAGATTCAAAACTTTTATCTAGTTACTGGAATTTCTTGGATCTTAAAAAAGACGACTTTTTCAGTTTCAGTATGAGTAATGATATCGATTGTAAATCATTCAAATGGGGATTTCTTGCTCAAAGATGTATATCTTTGATATAAGATATAATAAGCCATTTCCGCTCAGAGCTATTTCAAAAAGAATAGGGCGAGTGTATAAGGACACTCACGCAAGGACAGGGGGGATAGAATGGATAAATAGTTGGGGGGCGAATAAGCTTTTTGGGGATAGAGGGACTTGAACCCTCACGATTTTTTAAGTCGACGGATTTTCCTCTTACTCAAAATTGCATTGTTGCCAGCATTGACATGTAGAACGGGACTCTATCTTTATTCTTTATTCTTGTCCGATTAATCCGGTTCTTGAAAAGAGGATCTACAGACTATGGAGTGAATCTTTTGATCAATGAATATTCGATTCTTTCTTCAATGTGGAATCGAATCACACCAATTCTTCCGTTTTTTTCTATAAAAAACGGAAGAATTTGGTAATCATTTTCTCATTTTCTATAGTATTCAATACGTATGTATATCTTTCATCCTTTCTGAATTTTCGCTGGAAAGATTTCTCTACCAACGCGGCCAACTCCATTTGTTAGAACAGCTTCCGTCGAGTCTCTGCACCTATCCTTGTGTTCGTTTTCCGAACCTGAAAATAGGATTTGGCTCAGAATTGCCCTTTTTCTTAATTCCGGGGTTTCTCTGAATTTGAAAGTCATCACTTAGTAGGTTTCCTTACCAAGGCTCAATCCAATTAAGTCCGTAGCGTCTACCGATTTCGCCATATCCCCTTCCTTTTGTGTTAAGATTAGGATTTCATTGCGTTATGATGTCGTTCCCTTTTTCTTTCATTTCTACTGGAACCTTTGAATTAATTAGATACCGATTTCTATTTCGAGGAAGCATTTTTCCTCTTTGATTTCTTACCTGTCTTCTACTATCTTCTATAGGAGACCCTCTTTGGTCCAATCAATTGGATTTTATCATTTCTGGATCTGTAATTCAATATAGATTAATAGATATCCTATATATATATCTACCTGCCCCCCCTCTCCTGCAATTTTGAATACTTGAACGGTCGATTTTTTTGTTGTCTTAATTTCCGCCTTTACTGCTTTCTGAATTTTATGAATGGAACGAAAGCGGAGGAATGTCTCATCAGTTCGAACTAATCATTCCTAATGATTAATGATATGGAATCAAATAATATAGAAAATATAGAAATAGAAGTGTAATAAAAAGAATTTCAAATGTCATTTGAATTCAAATTCAAAAATGACAAATTTAAATAATTTAACTATCTAACTAACTAACTAAAATAAAAATATTGACTATCGAATCTAATAAGATATAGAATTTACTAAAAAAATATCGAATTTAATAATATTCGAATTGTAAATTGTATTAGCGATTAGTGGTAAAAAATACAAATTCTATATCGCTATATTAATCGTTATGTTCTATAATATTCAATATTTATTTGAAATTGTATATTCTATTGTTTTCTATTCATATCGAGTCCGAATAGATAAGACATAATAGTGAATACCTAAGGTTAAGATCCCAATATTTTATTGAATTACTATGCACATAAAATTGATGTTATGTGAGCCCGCTTAGCTCAGAGGTTAGAGCATCGCATTTGTAATGCGATGGTCATCGGTTCGATTCCGATAGCCGGCTTTCTCCTATTTATTCCAATTTTGACATAATTGAGAATGTCTTTTTGAAATCAAAGAATATTAAAGAATAGTAAATATTTGTCAATTTCTTAAATTCAAATTATAAGAACTTACAACTATGTCAGGAAAGGAATCCCTTTCCGATAATAGAAAATAGGAAGCGGTCTGGGTATTTATTCAATTCGTCTCATACTTCTTTATAGTACACAAGTAGGCTACTTCACCAAACTTCGCTTCATTTACTTTAGTTGCTTTAGTTTGAGTTTGAAAGTTTGAATTTTGGTTTAAAAACCCCAAATTTCATAATTTAATAAAATTTAATAAATAAAAAAAAAGAATAAAATAAAATAGATTCTAAAAAAATTCTACAAAAAGGAGTCTTTATGTCGCGTTACCGAGGACCTCGTTTGAAAAAAATACGCCGGCTGGGAGCTTTACCGGGACTAACTAATAAAAGGCCTAGAGCCGGAAATGATCTTAGAAACGAATCTCGTTCGGGAAAAAAATCTCAATATCGTATTCGCCTAGAAGAAAAACAAAAGTTGCGTTTTCACTATGGCCTTACAGAACGACAATTACTTAAATACGTTCGCATCGCCGGAAAAGCCAAGGGGTCAACAGGTCAAGTTTTACTACAATTACTCGAAATGCGTTTGGATAACATCCTTTACCGGTTGGGTATGGCTTCGACTATTCCCGCCGCCCGGCAATTTGTTAACCATAGGCATATTTTAGTTAATGGTCATATAGTAGATATACCAAGTTATCGCTGCAAACCCCGAGATATTATTACGGTAAAGGATGAACAAAAATCTAAAGCTCTGATTCAAAAATCTCTGGATTCATCCTCTCATCGGGAATTACCAAGCCATTTGATCCTTCAACCATTCCAATATAAAGGATTAGTCAATCAAATAATAGATAGTAAATGGGTTGGTTTGAAAATAAATGAATTGCTAGTTGTAGAATACTATTCTCGTCAGACTTAAACCTAACTAAAATAAATAAGGATTCGGGCATTCCCTTTCGTCGAAGTAAATTAACTTAAAAGTAAGTAAGATAAGATAAATGCGGGGTTGATCCGCATTTTCTCCCTTTTCCGGATCCTAGACCGAAGGAATATTTGCATTCCTTGGCTACTCTTTCCATCCCAGTAGTTTCTTTTTGAGTAGTTTATGTGTCACAGCAATTAGGAATAAAAGAATCGATAGTAAAGAAAGTTGGAATAGCGTTATCAATTTCTCCGTGTTGTTGTTAAAATCGGTAAATTAAAGCGGAAAGAGAGGGATTCGAACCCTCGGTAAACAAAAGCCTACATAGCAGTTCCAATGCTACGCCTTGAACCACTCGGCCATCTCTCCTATATAATGATTATGACCCCAACCCGAATGAATAGCGAGGCATTCATATTATTACTAGTACTAGATTATTGGATCGGTGCGACTAATAAATTGAAACTTTAACTAAAAAAAAATAGACAATTTTTCATCATAGAATGATTATTTGATCTTTTTTCTTCTTTGTATCACAGTATCATAATTCAATGCAAATTTCTCGAGTTATTCTAATTTGTAACTTCAATGAACTCGGAATAGTTACTTTCGTTGGTATGTTATATTACTAGATTTCCGTTGGGGTGAAAACTAGTTGGGTTTAAATATTTGTTATTGATGCCTGCCAAAAAGGAAAAAAGGGGTCCTTTAAAATCTAAATCAATTTTTTATGTTATTTCGTACTGTACAATTCTTTTCTTTGTGGGATCATTTTCTCACGAGAGGTAATGAGAAGAATTATAGAGTGGATTGCTACTTATGCCTAGATCGCGAATAAATGGAAATTTTATTGATAAGACCTTTTCAATTGTAGCCAATATATTATTACGAATAATTCCGACAACTTCAGGAGAAAGGGAGGCATTTACCTATTACAGAGATGGTGCGATTTGATTCTTTTTTATTTATTTCATATTTATTTTCATATTGAGTCATTTCTCTCAGCCTTACGAGAAATGCACACGCGATTTGGAATTCTTTTTTTTTTTTTAATCTACGCTTATTGAAGGTGAAGCTTGGAAATAGAACAATTCCTTCTATCGTGTATCCTCGACTAATGCAACCTCAGATGCTCTATTTCAATTGTCGATTCTAGTATTCAGCGAAAGGTTACACCTAGAGGTTCTGTATTATGGGTCAATCCTATTTCACTAATACCAATAGGCTGCATAGGGGAAGAAGCACTACACCTAGGAATCAACAATAGAAAACTTTGTTATAAAAGGCCCCCTCCTTATCGGGCTCGGGACTAAAAGAATGGTTGGGACAACGAATATCCATCTCGTTCGTCCTTTGGATACTCGTATAACCATCGAAGATTGTTGAAGTGACTAATTCCTGGAAATTGGGAAGCGTTGAAAACAAAGAAATTGTTGGAGTGATCATTTCTATCTAGTCCCAAGGCGCTTGGTGATCTCTTGCAGGAAGGTTAGCTAGAGATTTCTTGTAAAAACACTAGCCCTGACCGGTTCATAATGAAAAATGAAAAAAAAATGGAATCAAAAAAGATTCCACCTATTATTCTCATTATGCACATGAGGGAGGAGCCGTATGAGATGAAAATCTCATGTACGGTTCTGGAACGGAGATTCTTTTAATTGAATGACGACCGCAACGGATGTCAGCTCAATCCGAAGGAAATTATGCGGAAGCTTTACAGAATTATTATGAAGCTATGCGACTAGAAATTGATCCCTATGATCGAAGTTATATACTATATAATATAGGCCTTATCCACACAAGTAATGGAGAACACACGAAAGCTTTGGAATATTATTTTCGAGCACTCGAACGAAACCCATTCTTACCACAAGCTTTTAATAATATGGCCGTGATCTGTCA